AACTAGTCCCCATGTTCTTCGAAGGGATCTCTTAATTTTTGAGAGGGTTGCCCAAAAGCGGTATATAAGGCATACCCAGTAAAGCTTACAAGTAAACCGGATATGGAGATGGCGACTAGGGTTGCTGTTTCCATTTTTTCGATAATTTCAAGATCACAAAGGATCACGATAATGTCGTTTATTTACAACTACAACGAAATGGTATACAAAGTCAACAGATTTCAACTCATGATGAAAGAGGATTTATGGCTACAAAAACCGTTGAGAGTAGTTCTAGATCTGGGCCAAGACGAACTGGCGTAGGGAGTTTATTGAAACCATTGAATTCGGAATATGGAAAAGTAGCTCCAGGGTGGGGGACTACACCACTTATGGGAGTTGCAATGGCTCTATTTGCAATATTTCTATCTATTATTTTAGAAATTTATAATTCATCTGTTTTACTGGATGGAATTTCAATTAATTAGTTCATAAAAACTAGGAAGTCCTAGTTTTTCAATCAAAAAAGATTATTTTCCTTATACTTACTTAATGCTTAAAATATTTCATACTTCAACTTAAGATTACCTAAGACTTGGATTTATAGACCATTCTGGTAGTTCGATCGTGAAATTTATTTGTTTCGATATTTCATTTCCGGAATATGAGCGTGTGACTTGTTATAATTGATCCTATTGATAATACAGAGAATGGACCTGTCATCTCTATCAAGATGATTCTACCTCGTCAGATATTTATTCTAGTCTCTGGAGCACGGACTATATAGAATAGATCAAGAAAAGAAATATTTGAACTATGATTCATACCTATTATTCAGACCTCGTAACCGGATTAAAAAGAATGGAAATAGGTCTTTTATAAATCAAACAATTTTTTCCTTCATACTTCTTTTGACCGAAAGAAACCTTTTTCTCTAGATTTTGTTGAGTTATTACATTCATTTAAGAAGTGATGATCAAATGGTTTTTACTCAGAAAACCTTTAAGTTTAGCTTTGGCTTTCTTAAATCATCGTGGTTCTAGTATGAATCTGAGGTTTCAATTGATTCATAGGGTCTCAACAAGAGAATTCCTATCAAAAAAAAAAGATAGGGAAGAGAAGATTCAAGAGGCCTGTTACGATTAACATAAAGAAAGATGGACGAGCCAACTTGATATTTTATTTCTTGGCATTATCATCACAAAGAAGAGATTCCGGATTTTTCTTACTTCGTATCTTTGGGTCAAATCGAGTCAAGCGGTTAAGCCACAAGAAGCTTTAAACTTTATATTCCATATCCGTTGAAACCAGTATTTGTGTGTTTCGGCTTGAGCCGTACGAGATGAAATTCTCATATACGGCTCTCAGAGGGGGAGTCTTTCTTGGGTTACCTATCTCAATAAAGTATATGATTGGTTCGAGGAACGTCTCGAGATTCAAGCGATTGCAGATGATATAACTAGTAAATATGTTCCTCCTCATGTCAACATATTTTATTGTCTAGGGGGGATTACACTTACTTGTTTTTTAGTACAAGTAGCTACAGGTTTTGCTATGACTTTTTACTATCGTCCAACTGTTACAGAGGCTTTTTCCTCTGTTCAATACATAATGACTGAGGCCAACTTTGGTTGGTTAATTCGATCAGTTCATCGATGGTCAGCAAGTATGATGGTTCTAATGATGATCTTGCACGTATTTCGTGTGTATCTTACGGGTGGGTTTAAAAAACCCCGCGAATTAACTTGGGTTACAGGGGTGGTTCTGGCTGTATTGACCGCATCTTTTGGCGTAACTGGTTATTCCTTACCTCGGGACCAAATTGGCTATTGGGCAGTAAAAATTGTAACAGGCGTGCCTGAAGCTATTCCTATAATAGGATCGCCTTTGGTAGAATTATTACGTGGAAGTGCTAGTGTGGGCCAATCCACTTTGACTCGTTTTTATAGTTTACATACTTTTGTATTGCCTCTTCTTACTGCCGTATTTATGTTAATGCATTTTCCAATGATACGTAAGCAAGGTATTTCGGGTCCTTTATAGAGAAGGCAGATCATAGATATTTGTAATTTATCATATCGGGGAGGAACAAGAGTCTTTCATTGCTACAAATATGGATTATTTAAAAATAAGGCATGTTATTTGGATACTTCTATTCAACTCTGAAGTATTGTTTATTTGATACGAATCGAATAGTTGAAGTATATTTTCCTAAAAGAGGATGGATTATGGGAGTGTGTGACTTGAACTATTGATTGGTCCATGCAGATATATGATTTTATCCGCCACGTTGAAATTCACAACCCAATGTGTCTACGCATCCAACCATCACGTCAATCCCTTTATGTAGCATAGGATAGGCCGGTTCGCTTGAGGAGAATATTTTCTATGATCATACCCGAATCATGTCATGCATGAACAGGCTCCGTAAGATCCCTAGAATAAGTGATGTGGAATGATCCAATGTTCTATTTATTCCACTTTGTTTGATTTTTCTTTTTTTTTTTTTTTAGTCATTTTCTTATAATTAATTGATAGTATTAGTATTTCGTATTAATTTGATAGTAATCTTAGTAAGTTTTTTATAGTATGTAGATGCATTCATTTCCTCTGCATCGACCCTGATCTATGATACTATCGGAGTGAAATAAGGGATCTAAGGAAGAACAGGGGCTAGACTTTATTAGTAACAAGTAAAAACTTTGTATTTTTGTATGTAATACAATCGAGATGTTGTGTGGATAAATACCAACCAAAAGACATGAGACAATCCAAAAAGCACTTGATCATGATCGAATTTGTAAGCCTACTTGGATATTGAGCATTTCCTTGTTGCCAGAACTGAATTCTTTGCAATGAATCGTTGCAACTCGGAGAAATGGAATTTGATAAATCTTTTCTTACATAGAGTCATTCTACATTATATATGTAGATATGTATGAAATATAGATCTTCTATGGACCTATTTATGTTCTATGGATCTATATCTATTTCTGTGATTCTTTTGATTCTTGCTCGAGCCGGATGATAAAAAATTATCATGTCCGGTTCCTTTGGGGGATGGATCCACAAGGATTCACCTATCCAAATAACAAAGAAACCTGATTTGAATGATCCTGTATTAAGAGCTAAATTGGCTAAAGGGATGGGACATAATTATTATGGAGAACCTGCATGGCCCAATGATCTTTTATATATTTTTCCAGTAGTAATTCTAGGCACTATTGCATGTAATGTGGGCTTAGCAGTTCTAGAGCCGTCAATGATCGGTGAACCGGCGGATCCGTTTGCAACTCCGTTGGAAATATTACCCGAATGGTACTTCTTTCCCGTATTTCAAATACTTCGCACAGTACCCAATAAGTTATTGGGTGTTCTTTTAATGGTTTCAGTACCAATAGGATTATTGACAGTACCTTTTTTGGAGAATGTCAATAAATTCCAAAATCCATTTCGTCGTCCAGTAGCTACAACAGTCTTTTTGATCGGTACCGCAGTAGCTCTTTGGTTAGGTATCGGAGCAACTTTACCTATTGAGAAATCCCTAACTTTAGGTCTTTTTCAAATTGATTCAACCGTTAAATACCACGACATAGGTATCTAAGGAAGATCCCCTTCTGGATCTTCCTTAGATACATCAATCTTATTATGATCTATTCTACAAATATATGGATTGTGTCGGAGATTAAAAACTCATTCTATTCTTTTTTATTTCTAAAAACTAAAAAATGAAAAAATTTTAAAATGAAAACTTTTTCTTAGGTAAATTGATTGCAAAATGCTTCTGTAGAGTACCCAATATCTGTTTTACATCTTCTATGCGAAAATATTCCATTTTCATAAGATCTTCTTGACTGTGACTCAAAAGGTCCAATAATGTATGTATATTGGACCTTTTGAGACAATTATAGGTCCTGGAAGACAATTCTGATTGGTCAATAAAAATACATGTCAATGGAATTCCTTTTTTGTTTTTCTTGAGATTAGTGAATCTGTCTTGAAAGGAAAAGGGTAGATTCCATCTGTTTTCATTTTCCTCGAAATTCATGTCCTCTTCCTCTGCATGTAGAAAAGGAATCAATAAATCAATCAAATTACGAGAAGCTTCATAAAGTGCTTCTTTAGGAGTTAAACTTCCATTCGTCCATATTTCTAGAAAAAGTATCTCTTGTTTTTCATTCCCATTCCCATAAGAATGAATACTATGATTCGCATTTCGAACAGGCATGGATACAATATCTATAGGATAACTTCCATCGTGAGAGTCGTTTGTGGATTTCATACGATATCCGCGATCTCTCTTGATTTGTAATTCAATACACAAATCAATTGGTTCTGTCAGGTTAGCTATATGCTGTGTTGTGTCAACTATTTCTACAGAAGGCGGTGAGATGATATCTTGAGCTGTTATGTATTTGGGACCCCTGACGCAAATGGATGCGTCCCTAACTCCATAGAGATTACTTCTCAGTACAATCTCTTTCAAATTTATTAAAATCTCATGTACTGATTCTTCAATACCTGCTATCGTAGAATATTCATGCAGCACATTTTCAGATGTTGCACGTGTGATACATGTTCCTTCTATTTCTCCAAGTAAAGCCCTTCGCATGGCAATACCTATGGTATCGGCTTGACCTTTCATAAGCGGGGACAGAACGAAACGACCATAATAAAGACGCTTGCTGTCTACTCTTGATTCAACACATTTCCACTGTAGTGTTCGAGTGGATCCTGCTACTTCTTCTCGAACCATACTATTATTTTTCTTTTATTTATGATTACTGGATTAGATCATTGAATCATTTATTTCTCTTGAATTCTTATTTTTATACACGTCTTTTTTTAGGGGGGCGACATCCATTATGCGGCATGGGTGTTACATCACGTACGAAACTTAATAGCATCCCATTTCTACGAATGGCTCGTAATGCCGCATCTCTTCCGAGACCTGGACCCTTTATCATAACTTCTGCTCGTTGCATACCCTGATCAACTAATGTACGAATAGCATTAAATGCCGCGGCTTGAGCAGCATAGGGTGTTCCTTTTCTTGTGCCTCTGAATCCAGAAGTACCTGCGGAAGCCCAAGAAACCACCCGACCTCGTACGTCTGTAACAGTTACAATAGTATTGTTGAAACTCGCTTGAACATGAATAATTCCTTTTGGTATTCTACGTTCATTCTTATTTGAACCAATACGTGCATTCTTACGTAAACCAATTTTTGCTATAGGTTTTGTCATATTTGATTATATCATATTCATAAGAATAAAATAAAAAGAAAGAAGAATCAGAAATCTACAGAAAGATACGGGGATATCCATTTCATATGAAAACGAATCCATTCTTCTTTCTTTTTATATGTACATGGGTTTTTCTTTTAAAAAGTTCTTGATTTAGAACTTGAGAAGGATTACCCCTGTCTCTGTTTATGTCTCGGATTGGAACAAATGACTATAATTCGCCCCCGCCTACGAATCAAGCGACATTTTTCACAAATTTTACGAACAGAAGCCCTTATTTTCATATTTAGAATTCCTTACCTTCATTCTGAATCTATTTTTTTGGAAACAAGAATCAGTTTATTGCATTTTTGAACTTCGAATTATATCCCTACGAAAAGGATGTTTAAAAGAATGATCTAATCGTTCGAATCTTTTTTGCGAAGTCTATAAATTATACGTCCCCTGGTTGAATCATAACGACTCATTTCGATTTTGACTCTATCTCCGGGTAGTATACGTATAAAACTGCGCCGGATTCTCCCTGAAATATAACCTAGAATTAGATCTTCATTATCTAACCGAACTCGGAACATACCGTTGGGAAGTGATTCAGTAATTAAACCCTCATGAATCAATTTTTGTTCTTTCATTCCAGGGAACCCCCTTTAAGTATCAACTAATAGAGGAAGAGTTCTATAATTCACTTCTCTTCTCTATTTTACAAATAGTAAGTTCGAGAGAAAATTAGGGTACCCGAGGAGAATCACCATATATAACACAAGATTTCTCCTCCAATTCTTTCTAGTCGAGCTTCTCGATCTGTCATTATACCTCGAGAAGTAGAAAGAATTACAATTCCCATTCCACCTAAAATCTTAGGAATTCGTTGATAGTTGGAATAGATTCGTAGACCGGGTCGGCTGATACGCTTTAAAATTATTTTATTCCCTTTCCTAGTCTTTCTATGTCGTAAGGTTGAAACCAAGAAATTTTTTTGACTTTCTTGATGTTTTCGAACGTTTTCAATAAAACCTTCTCGTAAAAGTATTTTCACAATGTTTTTAGTGATATTAGTAGATACTATTTGAACTCTTCCCTTTTGATCCATGTCAGCATTTCTTATAGAAGTTATTATATCGGCAATAATGTCCCTACCCATGACGAACTATAGTTATTGGTGCCTCCTCATTTTGATATAATCAACATGCTTCTTTTTTGTTTTATTTTTTATTGAATTTTTGAAATTATTCAATTCTAAAAAATTCTTAGAAATTTAAAGTATATGCATGAGACACAATCTATTAATCGGATCTATTTCATATATTTGAATATTCTATTATCTATATATCTATATATAGAATATATATAGATATATAGATAGGATCTATCCTATTTTCATCTATAATACTTCGGGTGCTAATGAAACTATTTTAGTAAAATTCAACTGTCTCAATTCCCGAGCAATCGCACCAAAAATTCGAGTTCCTTTTGGATTTCCTTCTTGATCAATGATAACCGCTGCATTGTCATCATATCGTATTATCATGCCGTTGTCACGTTTGAGTTCTTTACACGTGCGTACAATCACAGCTCTAATTATTTCTGATCTTTCTAGAGACATGTTGGGCACTGCTTCTTTGATTACAGCAACAATAACATCGCCAATATGAGCATATCGGTGATTACCAGTTCCTATGATTCGAATACACATCAATTCTTTAGCTCCACTGTTATCCGCTACATTCAAAAGGGTCTGAGGTTGAATCATATCATTTTTCTTTGAATCTCTTATTTCAATGCAAGGGATAAGGGAAAAAAGAAATATTGTCTGTCCAGAGATAAAGAAATCCGTGGTTGTTTTTTCATTCTCAATACTCCTTTTTCTTTTACTTTTGTTTACCTATCCTGAAATAACAAATTGAGTTCGTATAGGCATTTTGCATGCAGCTATTTCCATAGCAGCTTTGGCTACAGTTTCTGATACTCCACTCATTTCATAAAGTATTCGGCCCGGTTTAACAACGGATACCCAATATTCGGGGGATCCCTTGCCCGAACCCATACGTGTTTCTGTAGGTCTTACAGTAACAGGTTTGTCGGGAAAGATACGTACCCATATCTTTCCACCACGACGCGCATATCGTGTCATTGCTCTTCGCCCTGCTTCTATTTGTCTAGCTGTGATCCAAGCAGGTTCAAGTGCCTGAAGAGCATATCTGCCAAAACAAATATGATTGCCTCGGCAAGATATTCCCTTCATTCTACCTCTATGTTGTTTACGAAATCTGGTTCTTTTGGGGTTATAGTTGATGGTTGTTTCTGAATTCCATCTCTACTGCAGAGCCGGACATGAGAGTTTCTTCTCATCCAGCTCCTCGCGAATGAAATGATTCAATAATATTACATATATACATGTATTTATGTATTTCATTCTATCAAAAGAAAGAATATACTAATTTTTTTTGATATTGAATTTGTTACATAAGTAGCTGTATATATAACTATATAACTAGGTGTGTTTGTTTCTATATTTGTTTATATATAATGCTTCTTTCTTTTATCAAGATTTCTAAAGTATTTTACTTTACCTCTATTGAATCACACCAATAGTCATCCAAGAAATGAAATTCTTAAATTAAATAAAAAGAAAGAAAGGGTTCGCGGGCGAATATTGACTCTTTCCTCCTTCATTTGTAGGGTCAATTCATGACCCTTCAGAAGAAATCCATTTTTTTTTGGTTCATTCCGCCATCCTACCCAATGAATCATTAGGATTGATTTGTTTTCAAGAAAATCCTATGTAGTCACAGGTTCCATCGTTCCCATAGCTTCTCCATTAATGCTTAGGCCTGAACTCTGCAATGGAGCTCTCAACAAAATCTGTTATTTGTTTCCGAGTCAATCTCCTCAGTTTTTCTTAACCCGAAGCTCGATTAAATTATTCTCTATTCTCTATTTTTTAGATTATAGATTTTTCTATCTTTGATATTTGATATCTTATTATTTCTTTATCTATTTCTATCTTATTAGATACATAATAGACTATATTATACATATTGATTAGATTATTTAGATTCTTATTTTAATTTAATTTCTTTTATTATATTTATTCTATTTTATTCTATGTTTCTATTTTCTTTCGATTTTTTATTTGTATATTTCTTAGTATATTTCTTATTATATTGGAATTGTATATTTTGTATTTTTATTGTATATCGATGTTGATGCTTTATAACACTGCCTTTTTTATGGGGTAATTCTTCATAAACCATACATATGGGAATCATATATCATTGAGATCTTTATTCTCTCTTTCTATCATCCTTCCATTTTTCCACATCCCTTTTTTTTTTCACAATTCATAATCAGATTTCTTTTTTATGAAAAGAATTTCAGTTGCTACAACTATATGATCGATTCAGTCATATAGTGACTGTTTCTTGGGATCTCGACAATACGAAGCAATAAGTTGGTTATTAGTTTTGAGTTTCTTTAGTTTTGATAGTTACTAAGTTTATAGTGAGATCAGCCTGTTTTTTTTTCAATCTCAATTCTCAACTCTAAAGAAAAAACTAACGAGTCACACACTGAGCATAGCAATTATACTAAAATCTAAATTAAATAAAGGGTAAATCAAATTTTTATTTAACCTTATAGAATTATAATTGTTCGTTTTTATTTGATTAAGAAAAAAAAAATAGTTTCTAAATTCTTTCTATCGATGAGCAGAATGGCGAGATAAAGAAAGGTCCATTATTCTGATTTTCTTATTCTTGGTTTACAAATATCCAAATTTTGATGCCTAAGACTCCATAGATAGTTCTAATTGTATGGGAACAGTGATCAATTTTAGCGCGAATTGTTTGTAAGGGAACCCTGCCTTCTCTGATCCATTCGACACGTGCAATCTCTTTTCCGTCGATACGCCCTGCAATTTGCACTTGAATTCCTTTTGTACCCGTTTGTTCAGTTAATTCAATAGCTTTTTTCATTGCCTTTCGAAATGAAACTCTATTTTTTAATTGTAAAGCTATATATTCTGCAAGAATATTAGGTTGTCCATAAGGCTTTTCAATTCTTGTGATAGCAATGTTGAGTCTTCGGTTTACAGAATGAAACTCTTTTTGTACATTCATCTGTAATTCTTCGACTCCCCGTGTTCGTCCTTCTATTAATAAATTGGGAAATCCAATATAGATTATGACCTGAATCAAATCTATTCTTTTTTGAATTCCTATATGGGCAATTCCTTCGAAACCTGAGGATATTCTCTTATTCTTTTTTACATAGTCCTTAATACAATTCCGTATTCTTTCATCTTCTTGTAGACCCATGGAAAAATTCTTTGGTTTTGCGAACCAAAAAGAATGATGACTTTGAGTTGTTCCAAGTCTGAAACCAAGTGGATTTATTTTTTGTCCCATATTTTTCTATTATTTTTCCATCCATTTTTTTTTCTAAATAGGAATCTAAATTATATTTCTTTAAATAAATCAAAAATCTCTATTTTTCTTTTAAAAAAATTTTTATATGACAAGTGGTTTTTTTTATCATATAACTACGCCCTCGAGCCCGGGGTCTTAACTTTTTCACAATAGCACCTTTATTTACTTCAGCTTTACTAATAAATAAATCAGCTTCATTCAAACCCATATTATGACTAGCGTTTGCTGCTGCAGAATAAACTAATTTTAAGATTGGATAAGATGCCCAATAGGGCATTAGTTCCAGTATCATGAGTGTTTCCTCATAAGAACGTCCGCGAATCTGATCAATTACTCTTCGTGCTTTGA